TATTTTAAGAAGTGAACGTCTTTCTTAGTAGAAGGGTCCGGAGAAAGAATGGGAAAGACGATTTCACTATATTTTTGACCAGGAACAGGACCCACCACAAGAATATTTCTTTTAGTGGGGCGATAACTCTGAAAAGACAGATTGCCCACCTTTTCTTTCAGCTCGGGAGAAATACGATCGGGGGGAGCTAATTCGAATCCCTCGGGTAAAATAAGGACAGCCCCTACATTCAAAGCCCCCTTTTTACCATTAGCAAGAACTTGTTTCAGTTGCATATCATAAGGGATTCGAACAACTGCTTCAAATACAGTATCAGGCAGCACAGCTTGTGGAACCTCAATATCCACGGGCTTATTAGCTAAATGGCAATTGGCACATACAATACGCCCAGTTGCTTCTCGTGGATTTTCATAACCCTGCTGCGCAAAAATGGGATATGCGTTTGAAATAGATGTCCGCGTTATTACATATATCATGATCAATACAGAAATGAATCGAGTCATCTCTTCCTTTACCCAAGAAAAGGTATTTCTATTTTGCATGGTCCAATCATTGATCCCGGAAATTTCTACAATAAATTAGGTAGGTAGCTAGTATAGTTCCCTATCCACGATTCTGCCATTGTACTGGAATAATTGTACTGAAATATAGGAGGAATCCCCTGGGTGGGTAGAAGTATAAAGAGTGAGTAAGCTTCAAAATGGTTTGTTTATGTACGAAGTAGCATCATGATTTGATTGATATCAGCAGATCAAATGAGTTCTTCATTCATTCATTCATTGAATGATAAATCACTACAAGTGAAGGAGATACACGATTTAAATAATGGAAGATCCAATATTTCAAAATTGTATCTAGAATGACTGGAAAAGTGGAAACAAGACCAGATATAATTTGATCGTTATGAGCAAATCCAAAATCTTTGTAGACCGAACCAATCATTATTTCCCAACCACGGGGTGAGTGGAATCCGATACATAAATCAGTTAATAAAAGAATAGAAAAAGCCTTTATTGTGTCGCTTAAACTATAGAGGAATTCCTGAACCCACGAATTCAGAATGACAAGTTCTTCATTACCCAGAATAGAATAACCACTTAGAATAGCAAAACAGATTATATTTGTCGAGAAATGCAAAATAATGTGTATATGATCTTCATTGTGCATTTTGACCAATTGTATCGTCTCTTTGTGGATTCCTATACGAAGCTTTTGTATCTGTGTCTCCGGGTACTCTTTTATCATTTCATCCAACAAGAATAGTTGTTCTAATTCTATAAATCTTTCTAGAACGTTCTTTTCTTGAATATCATTCAAAAAAGTTTCGGATTGTCCGGTATTCCACCAATTAGTAACCCAAGGTTCCAGGCTTTTATTAAATGAGAGAGAGATCCACCAGGGCAAAAAGACTATAGATGCAAGATATGGGAGGGGAGTCAATGCTTTCTTTTTTGACACTTTGAATCTGTGAATTGTTAATGAACCCGCTTCATTCGCCGACTCTATCTGATCCGATATTTCTATGAAGCATGAGTTCTATAACAAGGTATGGAACCTATGGATCTATTCCTTTTTTTTTTTGAATTGTTTAGTCCTTGGATCTAAAAAGAATATAGAAATAGAACAAGGGTCCGTTTCGAATGAAGAAATAATCAAATATTTTTCCTAGATATCTCAGTTGGTCAAATTCGCACCAATTATATCCTCATTTGTTCTTTCGATGAATGCCCAAAAGAACCACTTGAAATAATGAATATTATTTGGATTTCTAGACGAAAGAACTCCCCTCAATTATTTTTTTTTTCGAAATATTTCTCACTGGCTACCCTCAACCCAGGAATAATTGAAGGGATATTTCTGAAGAATATTAATAATGAAATCCGAAATGGGTGGCAAAACGAGAGAGATAGTTATGAAAAATCTAAGCGTTTGGTCATCAAAGAGCTAAGATCAAAAAAGAAACATCGATTGACAAAAGAAAGATAATTAACGAGATATGATACATCTGTATCGAATGTATCAATTCAAAGTATTGGCCCTAAAAAGGGAAGAAATTATGTACTGTATTCCGAAGTGCTCTGATATGTGTGATGAATACATACTTATTAGACTTGTTACTAGTAGAATTTTAGACTTGTTACTAGTAGAATTGAGTTCTATATGCATCAAAAATAGTTTTGGTCGACCCAAATTGCTTCTTATTATGGTTGTTCCGTATACGTCCGCCTGCTTTATTCTATGGTCTATGGCCACGGAAGGATTACCAACGGAACGGGGTAAATAGAATCTAACATGTTTTGCTCGAATGAACGTTCCGAAGAAACTTCAGTTATATTAAATAAGGGGGTTCCTTCTCTCATACTGAGAAAGCATTCATTCTTTCAGTTCATTTCAAAATACTTCAATTGGAACGCGCAAGAAATAGGCCAATTCCGCAGCTTTTTGTTCAATTTCTCGTGGAGTAAAATTCTCATCAGTACGAGTCAAGGGAATGGCGCCCTGGCCTCTGATTTCCATATAAAGGACACGTCGAGGATAAAGACCCTCTTTAACTTCTATTCTGATCGATTGGATATCTCTCATAAGTAATCGAAGGAAGATGCGACGATTTATTCCAGGAAATCCCCAACGAAAAATACACACTATTCCTTCTTTTCTATCGAATCTATCATAACCACTACCTACATTCCACGAAATTGTGCACCACAAATAGGAACTAATGAACAGACCCCCGATCCCATAGAAAGACATCACGATTCCTTGTGGAAAAAAAATTATTTGCTGAGACGGGAATAAGGATATCAGATTCCTACCAAGATAACTGGAAGTTCCAACCAATAAGAACCCTAGTGAACCTAAAAAAAGGATACAGGCCCAGCAGAAATTACTTGTTTTTCGAGACCCCGTTATAAGTTCTACCCATATACGTTCTGATCGATAGTTCATACTAGATCCAGTTGCACCCTATTGGAATTGAGAGAAGGGAATAAGCCAAATGAATTTGATTTTACTTTTTTTTTTTTGTTTTGCTCCCGAAGTCACTCTCATCAACTAGCACTATTATGATGTGAACTATTAGGAGTAATTCATCGAATTGGTTAGATATAAAATAATAACATCCCCTTCATATGATACCACTATGTATATCTACATAATATAGATACGTTGACTTTCTATTTCAGATATCCGCTGATCCATTTTAAAACCGCTATCCCCACATATACATGCATATGGATTTATCCATATATCATGTATCCGCATGCATAACCACTTTTTTATTTGTGCTCGGAAGGAGCCACATGTCGTACCATATTCCACTAAATAGATATCTATGATCCAAGTCCAAGTGTTGAAATAAATTGATGAAATTTTTCCCTATCGGATCTAAACAATCTTGTTTTTTTGAACATGAAGAGATAAAGAAGCCATTGCAATTGCAGGAAACACTAAGCCCACTAAAGGCACAAAAATAGAGGGTAAATTGAGATCTGTCATAGAATGGGTACCTCGATTTAATATTTGTACCTGTTATAAAGATATCTTATGTTATGATAAGTATATCTATTATAAGTATTATTAAGTATATATATATATAATAAGTGCAAGGAATGTAGAGCTAAATAAGTGTCCCTATATTATCTTTCTATAAGAAATATATGGCTGATAATCTGCTTTATTATTCTTGTCCTACCGCCCTTATCTTCTAATAAAGAGTTTCTTACGAGTTTCCTAAGGATTCGTTAGAATCCGATCCAACAGGAATTCATAGTCAAAATGTAAGTTCTCGGGAGATCAAAAAAATATACAACACTTCCCTTAATAGATTTGAATTAATCTATATATATAGATTAATATATATAGTATATAGATTAATACGGTCTATTTATATATTATTAATACGATATATATTAATATGAAAGAAGGGAACATGAAATTCTTTTGAATTTTTTCCCAATTCCTTTCCGCGGAAGGAAGAATTCACTCTTTTCCTCTTGATAGAGAGTTGCTGATTACTAATCATGAATAGGGGTAGGATAAAAAATATGGATAAAAAAAAAGTAATTATACGAAACTTCCTATAGAACTTATGTTACTAAAGAAAACCCCACTCTTCTTATTTTGACTTTGATTCCGATGAACTAAAGTTCGCTACAAATACCTGAGCCTAGCGCTCTACTTGAATTTTGATTCAAGGGAAAGAAACCGTGTAGCTGAAATAATTCACTCAGAACACCTTTTAAAGGATTACGTGGTACGATTGGATCAAATAAGCCCTTATGGAATGAATACTCAGCCGCTTGTGAACCGTCGGGTACTGTCTTATTCAATGTTTGTTCAATTACTCTTTTACCCGCAAATGCAATGTAAGCATTGGGTTCAGCAATAATGATATCTCCCAACATACCAAAACTGGCCGTTACTCCACCGGTTGTAGGAGATGTAAGGATTGATACATAGAATAACTTTTTATTGAATTGATAATCATATAAAGCGGAAGATATTTTAGCCATTTGCATCAAGCTCAAACTTCCTTCTTGCATGCGTGCTCCTCCAGAAGCACACACTATAATAACAGGTAGAGATCTATTAGTAGCATATTCGATCAACCGGGTGATTTTCTCGCCTACTACGGATCCCATACTACCTCCCATGAACTGGAAATCCATAACCCCAATTGCTATGGAAATCCCATTTAGTTGACCTATGCCTGTTTGAACAGCCTCAGTTAAACCTGTCTTTCTTTGATATGAATCGAGACGATCTCTATAAGGTTCCTCTTCCGAGTGAAATTCAATGGGGTCAATAGAGACCATGTCTTCGTCCATAGGATCCCAAGTGCCCGAATCAACCGAAAGTTCGATTCTATCTGAACTACTCATTTTCAAATGATATCCACATTGTTCACAAATATTCATTTTTGACGTAAAAACTTTCTTATAATTTAATCCATAACAATTTTCGCATTGAACCCATAAATGTCTGTATTTTTTCTTTCCATC